ATAGATATCTCAACCTATCATTTTCGATTACGAAAAATAATTAGCGATTGCATTTCATAATAAGAATTCTATCTTTCTAAATAAGGATAGGTATGAATAAAAAAAAAAGATCTCTTTTTGCAATTCTAGTCTTTCTATTTTATTTCGTTCCTATTCTCCTTTCTCAAAAAAAAAGGGGACGTTATCTAAAGTAAAAGATTTCTTCGTTCTTGATAGTTATTTACTTAATCGGTGGATAGGAACATACTCTAGATCGAAATTGTGGGGGGTACTTCTTAATAATTTCTACCAACTTAAAGCCCGAACTCAAATTCCTTTTCTATAAAGAAATATCCTATTGGATAATTTCCAGAATCTCTATTATTAATCCTTTGTGTATCTTGGTCTTCCTAACCATTCACTCATTTTGTTTGAATCTCCCATTGGGGCAATCGCTATGTTAATAGATGGTAAAAACCCCATAAGTTGATCTTTTGAACCCGCTTCAAGTCATGATGACTAATCAACTAATCTTGGGGTAAACAGTCTCGACTGCTTATGTCTTTACTTTCACTTAATTCTTGTACATAGGAAATGAGATTGAATTCCTTTAACAGCAAATCTTTAAGCCGTTTTATTTCACTCATATAACTATCTGGTTTATTTTATCAACCCCAATGATGAATAAAAAAATATAAAATAGATATTAAGTTCATTTAACTTTCTTGCTATAAATTAAAATAAATAGGGGAATTTTTATGTCTCACTGAATCACACGTAGAGATATTGATAATACACATAGAGTTAATGGTATTTCATAACTAATTGATTGAGCAGCAGCCCTTAATCCACCTAAAAAGGAATATTTATTATTTGATCCATATCCCGACATAAGAAGTCCAACGGGAGCAAGGCTTGAAACGGCGATCCATAAAAAAACACCAATACTAAGATCAGCTAGAATAAGTCGATAGCTAAAAGGAATTACTGAATAACTTAGTAAAATGGATATGACCGCTATGGATGGCCCGATACTGAATAAACGAGTATCGCCTCTAGATGGAAGAAGATTCTCTTTGAAAAGTAGTTTTGTACCATCTGCTAGAGCTTGAAGAATTCCTAAAGGCCCAGCGTATTCAGGTCCAATACGTTGTTGTATTCCTGCAGATATTTCTCTTTCTAACCAAACAATTACTAGTACACCTAGTGTGATTCCTAATACAAGAGTCAAAATAGGGACAAGCATCCATATGATCCTATAGACCTCTTTTAAGGATTCCAATCTGGAAAAAGAATTGATAGTTTGTATTTCAGTTGTATCAATTATCATTTCAACGATCAACTTCTCCCATAATGATATCTATGCTACCTAGTATCGTCATAATATCAGCCAATTTCATTCTTTTAACTAACTGAGGAAGAATTTGCAAGTTGATAAAACCCGGTGGTCGAATTTTCCATCTCCAAGGAAAAACACTCCGATCTCCTATCATAAAAATTCCCAATTCGCCTTTTGGTGCTTCAACTCTTACATAAAGTTCTTGTTTCGACAATTCAAAAGTTGGAGAAGGTTTTTTACTAATAAATCGATATTGAAAATCATTCCATTCAGGGTTTTTTATTCTATCAAAGCGTCGGATTTCTAAATTCTCATAGGGTCCCCCTGGAATTCCTTCCAGGGCCTGTTGAATAATTTTTATGGATTCTGTCATTTCACTGATTCGTACTAAATACCGCGCTAATGAATCCCCTTCTTTTTGCCATTGAACCTCCCAATCAAATTCATCGTAACACTCATAACGATCAACTTTACGAAGATCCCATTGTATTCCGGAAGCTCGTAGCATTGATCCTGATAAACCCCAATTTAGTGCTTCTTCTGCGCCAATAATGCCTACGCCTTCAACTCGTTCTAAAAAAATAGGATTCCGTGTAATAAGCTTTTGATATTCAGCAACCCCGGTTAAAAAATAATTGCAAAAATCCAAACATTTATCTATCCAGCCATGAGGTAGATCAGCAGCTACTCCTCCGATACGAAAATAATTATGCATCATGCGCATACCGGTGGAAGCTTCGAATAGGTCATATATCAATTCTCGTTCTCGAAAAATATAGAAGAAAGGAGTCTGTGCCCCAATATCTGCCATAAAAGGGCCAAGCCATAACAAATGGGAAGCGATACGACTCAATTCCAACATAATAGCTCTGATATAGCTAGCCCTTTGAGGTACTTGAATATTACCTAGCTGTTCCGGTCCATTTACAGTTATTGCTTCTGTGAACATAGTAGCTAAATAATCCCAACGCGTTACATAAGGCAAATATTGTATAATTGTTCGATTTTCCGCAATTTTCTCCATCCCTCTATGTAAATAACCCAATATTGGTTCACAGTCAATAACATCTTCACCGTCGAGAGTAACTATCAGTCGAAGAACACCATGCATTGATGGGTGGTGAGGGCCCATATTGACTATCATGAGGTCTTTTCTTGTAGTTGATGCAATCATAAGTTTTTTTTTCTCGAGTTGTTCTTCCGTGCGTTTCTGAAAGTAAAAAGAAGTTTATCAAAATGGAAATGAATAAGTTTAAATGGTATCACACTTCAAATTAACGAGTTTTTATTTCTCGAATACCCAACTCACCGATTAATTCTTTATAACGCCCTATATTCTTTTTTGACAAATAAGCCAGCAGCCGTTGACGTTTTCCCAAAATTTTTCGCAAACCTCTCTGAGATGAAGAGTCCTTTTTGTGCAATTCCAAATGTGAAGTAAGTCTCCTTATTTTAGTGGTGAAACTGAATACTTGAAATTCAACAGACCCTCTGTTTTCTTCGTTTTCTTTTTGAGAAATAATCGAAATGAATGAATTTTTGACCATAAAAAATGCCTTTGCTCCCTTTTTTTACAGATATGGATTTTACTGATCAGTAATAATAATGCTATTCATTTTAATGTGGTATATACAATTTATGAACTCCTAAATTTTCTGAAGTAAAATCAATCAATCCAACCAATTTAAAATTGGATTTAGATAGAGGATAGAAAAGGATTGGTACTTTTTCGCATCGAAGAATTTAGACCGAAAATGAAGCAGGTTCTGTTGATTTCTTTTGCGATCTAATTGAGACAAATTTCGTATTAGCTATTCGAATGAAATGTAAGACATGTGATGTGTGTATTTGGTTGCTTTCATATACTCTATAAGCATATAGTAAGTATATAAGTATATAGTAAGCATATATATAGTTAAAAAGTGTATTATTCACGAATTTAAAATTCGTGGATACATCTCTATCCTTAATATACAAAAATGACTGCCATTATTGGTATCAAACCAAGAACGATTCATACAAGCTAAATCTTCTAATCGATAATTAGGCCAAAGAAAAAGCTTTAATTTAATTAATTTATTTTTCTTTCTATCCAGATGTTTATTATCAGACGAAACTTGGTTGCTGTTTTTTACATTCTTCTCGTTCCAAAATACTGAATTTCTATCTACACCATTCCTACTCTTTGAATTGAAACAAATCAGAATTCTCAATTTTCTACGACATCTAAACGATAAAATATTTTCAGGAACAGGCAAATCTAAATGAGCTTTGTGCCTAGTTTCAGTTATTCTTTGATGTGGTGAACTAACTTCATAAAAATTATTCTTAGAAACATATCTTTGTTCTTGGTATTTTTGATTAGTTTGGTGCTTACTCTTTTGAAATAAGGAAATACCTATGATTTGATACATAATCAATTGTCCATCGTCGTTTCCAGGCAAATGAATGGGGTCTATAATCAATACTCCCTTTTTCATCAATTCTGTAGGAGTTAAACTCTTCTGAATCAACATTATATCCAAACTAATTTCTCTCTTTTGAATTGAGGATATAATAATTTTTCTTGGATCTATTAGTCTAAGGAGGAGACAATATACCTTGATATTATTGATCATTTTTTGATTCAAAGTATCGTCCCATCTCAATTGAAAAAGCAAATAACGTTTCAGGAATAAATCTAGTTCTACTTCTGTGTTACTTTTGTATTGTTTTTGCTTTTTCCCTTTTTTCATGTCTGATCTTTCATAATTTTCTTCAATGTCTTTTTCTTGTGAAAGAATAGAGCGAAGGTATCTTCGGCTTGTGGATTCTTTTTGTTCCTGATTTCGATGATTTTTAGTCGATGGTATCAAAAAACTTCTTTTTTGCTTTTCATTGATCTTTTTATTTTCACTACTTTTTTTATTTCTATTCAAATTTAAAAGAAGTAATTTACTTGGTATAAACCAAGGTTTCGTTTTATATGCATTATAAAGTAACACAAATTCTGGGAAGAACCAAAGTTCAAGATTCGATATGGGATGCTTTAACATTTTTTCATTCATTCCCATCCAATCAAAAAATACTTTGTGGGAGTTTGTTGGATTGATTTCTGGAATAATAAGATAAAAAAGATCTTTTTTATTAATTATTTGAGAATTATTAGTACCAATCGGAGTATCTTGATTTATATTAATATCGATCGCGATCCAGGTTTCAACATCTACCCTTTGTATAAGAGAAAAATTGATAATTTTCCAATCAAAATATTTTCTATCCGCAGTTTTTTCCATAGGTAGAATATCTACCTTTCCTAGAAAATTATTGATATAAATACTCTTCAGCATATCAAAAAGGGTGTCTTTATGTGTGTTATAAGAAATCTCTTGGTTCTTATTTCCTTGAAACGGAAATCTAGAAAAAAAGCATTCTGTTTTATTTTCATAATCATAATTTAAAAATTTATATGATAAAAGATCATATATATGGTATTTTTGAAAATTATCTTTTTTATTCGATTTATTCACTAATGAATAGACTTCAATTTTTTGTTGTTTTTTGGAATCAATTAATTCGTTTTTTTCATATGAATGCCGTTTGCTTAAATTTTCCTTTTTCGTCATACGACAGTGGCGAACTCTATTTCGCCACTTTTCTGATATTAATCTAGACCATCTCATCTGAGATAAATCGTAGTGATTACAGCCTTTCAACCATCCTTTCCATTGATTCATTTTATAACTCGAAACTCCTAATTTCGAATGAAACATCTCTTCTATTTCACAAGAATCCTTTATTTTAGGCTTAAGAAAAAAACGGATTCCTTGATATTGAAGAATAGATCTTAATTTAGACGAGTTACTAACTTGGATTTTTGATAATTTGTAAAATACATATGCTTGTGACATGTAGGATAAGTCATAAAAATAATGTGAATTTTTTTTACTAATACTATCAAGTGGCTTTTTTATAGTTGATAGAAACGGAATTGGATTTTTATTTTTTTCATTAATATTTTCTTGCTTTCTTTCATTATTGTAAATGAATTTCTCAATAATTTTTTTTGTTGATGTAAGAAAAAGTTCTATATTCATTCTGGGAATATTAATGATAGATAAAAACATATATGTGTATATTCTTTCAATCAAGAAGTTAAAAAGGGGGGATAATTTAGAGATTAATTGATCATTTCTTCTTTTTAATATTTTCCATTTTGCTAATCTTTTAGCATTATAACTTATTTTGTTAGGACTAATATTATTTATATTTATTCTTGTAGTGACTTTTTTCTTCTCTTTTCTAATTCTTTCTGTTTGATTTCGAATTTGACTTGTTCTATCAGTCAGATCCTTCATCTTTTTTTCTGTCAATGAAGAATTTGACCAATTGGTAGATCCAATTTTACTAACGGGTTTGTTAATTTTTTGATTGCTGATTATGGAATCTTTTTCGCCTTTATTTTCACTCGATTCATATACTTCTCTTAATTGAAATAATAGAATTGGATTTACTTTTGAAAGTTTTTTTATTTTTTTTTTTATAAAACCGACACTTTTTATAATCCATTTTTTTGTTTCTTTTGAAACTTTTCGAAGTGATTTTGTTTTTCCTTTGAAAACTATTCGAACTATAAAATGCTTATTTTTTAATTTTCCAATTTGTTTTTTGAATTCCTTGAAAATTGGTTTAAAAAAGGAAGGCCGCTTTCGGGGTGAACCAAAAGGAAATTCAGCCTCTATTCCCCAAACTGTTAAAAAACAAAAATCATCTTTTTCTTTTTTCGTTTTCATTAAATTGTTCTGAGAGTATCGTAGTTTCGATTTGTGCCAAGGTTTTAGACAGAAAGGAAATAATATTTTTATCTGAATACCGTCTATCAACCAATTTTTCGGAAATTCTGTTTCTGATAATGGAACACCATTATAAGTACATTTAACATATATCTCTCTATTCCAGTCCTGTAAATCCTCAGACCATTCAGGAAGTTGCAATAGGAATATACGTCCAATATTTTTCGCGATTATCAATAAAGGAAATAGAATATATTTTCTAAAAATGGATTGAGTTACTAACATGCAACCTCTTATTACTTGCGTAAATAGTGTGGCATCCCAGGCCTCTGCTATCTCTATTCGTGCTTTCTCCTTTCTTTTGTTCTCCTCGTTTTTTTCTTTTCTTTTTGTTTGCTCTTCTGTATACTCTACAATTTTGAATACTTTCCTTTTTCCTACCCAATTTTTAAAAATTTGTTTAATAAACCCGGAGATATCAAAAGAAAAAAGAGGGGATTTTTTCATTCTGTTCAAAAAAAGAGGGTCATGCACGTTTGCTTGAAACAATTTCCAAATTACTATTTTACGCCTTTGAGCCCGCATAGAACCTTTGATTATACCTCGTCGGAAATCTGATTGTTGTGAATATCGCATCAAAACTACTTGGTCTGTTTGATCGGGTGTATTAATATCCTTATTAGTATTAGGATCAGTTTCTTGCTTGTTACCAGTAAAAATTACTACACGTTTCACTTTTCTTGAGCGAATTTGATGATCTACTGGAACGTCTTCTTGATGTTCTCCTGATTGTTGTTCCAAATCCGTGATTAATTTGTATGTGCATCGAGGGACTTTTTTAATGATTTCTTTTATTTTAATTGATTTTCTACGAATTTTTTGATGATTAGCATCCTTATTTACAAAATTAAAATAGTTCAAATATTTTGTTTTTTTTTCTGAATCTATTTTACTGATGAAAGTTAAGAAATCAACAATTTCTGTTGATAATGATTTTTTAGCAAATCTATTCATTTTCTGTTCAACTTCTAGGGAAGAAGTATCGAGAAGAAGGATACCGTGAATTCGGTTTATCCCAAATTGATTTAATAAATTGTCTATCGAAATTTTTTTTAGAATTGATGGTAAAGGACTTTTGTGAATTGTTCTCCGATATGATCCGTTCAAAAAGGGATCATACCTTTTGGATAAGTATTCCTTTGTAGACTCATCGTTACACAATCGAGTCCTTGTTTCGAGTATATTCAAAGAAAGATATTTTCTATCTAAGGCTTCAATTCTATTTAGAAATTCGTTGTTTAAATTTTTTCCTCTTTGTTTATTGATATAAACCCAAGACTTGTAGAGGTCAGGGGATACCCTTTTTTTTATCATTTTCAAAAAAATTGACAAACTAGGGGAATATGTAAA